GCAGAAAGGTAGTTTTCCTGCCTAATCGGCAAGGCCTGAGGGGCTAAGTCCTGAAGCTATAAGTCCTGAATGTCCGAAGGCTTCACTCGATGAGGGACGTATTCTTTCTTTTTTGGTCCTATTCGTTCGAAGGTAAGTCGACTATGTGCCTTTAAGGTTCTCCCCCGACTTGGCATCGATGAATTAGGCAGGTAATGGATTTCGGAATAGGCAGAGTTGTAAGGTAATTAGTCTCTCTTTCTTTGTTAGTAGTAGTTCGAGGTTCATCGACTCTGGTTCCGTTAGGCTTATCTCGACTTTTCCTGGATATGAGTAGTCTTTTCTCTGTTGAAGGTGTATCTTTCCCCGTAGTCAAAGTGTTATTTGTCAATCTCCGTTTTCATTAGTGAAACTGGCAAAAGGGAGGAAGTCAAGGCCGAAGCGTGACTCGATCAGTAAAAAAAGTACGAGCGTATGGACAGGTCATCGAGAGCATAGGCAAGAGCGAGCATATAGGCTTTGAACCAATAATAAAGGAGATCTGGTTGGGGGAGGGATAAGTGAGGAGACCTGTGCTTATTGGAGACTGGAACTACTATGCGATACTAAGGTCGAGTGGCTTGCCAACAAGAAGTAGAACCCCCTCATTCCGATCATCCATGAGGCCCTTTTTAGGGGGAATCCAGATCTTTCTTTATGTCTTTCATCATCCCCTCTGAAACAACCATGAAATGGCTGGTAGGAAGGCGGGAAATGCTTATGGAGTAAAGGGCAAGGGAACAAATTAGTAAGAGGGAGGAAAGACGGGACCAAGTACCACCATTAATGCTACTCACACTACAAAATCCCTTCCATTAACTAAAGTTGTATAGACCGCTTTTCCGGGTACAGCTTCTATTGCTGATCCGCTTGAGCTAGAGTTCCGGAACTAGAAGGATGAAATACTTTTTCCGCTTGACCTGTACCCGGAAAGGAGTTGGATTCTATTCCCGAAGCTGATCTCAAAAGAAAAGCCAGAAGCGTCTCAACAAAAGGCTTTGAACGTTTTTATCGTTAGTACTAGTAGAATAGAGTGCTACATGAAAGGCTACACTCGCTCTTAGAAGTAAAAGCCCTAGAGCACGGAACTAGAAATCCTAGAAGTCACTTGCACTTTTTCTTACCGGACGAGCTAACCTAACGAGCTTCCCTTCTACTACCGGAAAGAGGAGTTTACCACCGCCTACGCCTACATATTCAACTCACTCTATCCTCTTTGATCCTATTCCAAGGCGAGGGAACGGGACTTGTATCTTTCTATACAAAGCGGGACTTGACTCTGCTAGCTAAGGCTTTCTTTCCCTCCTTTTAGATAAGCTAAGAAAGCACGTAACTCAGTCCTATCCGAAAGAAAAAGCGTCTACCCGCGGCTTCTCCTTACTTTTTAACAGTCGAGCAATTCCATTCCCGTGTTCTAAGTGTGATCTTTTCAAGTTGGAGTCTTTTTGATGGGATTTGGTATGATACTTATCAGAGCGAGAGACAGGTGAATACCTAATCTTATATTGTGTAACCCGGATCTGCGCAACTCTGTTACAAATTCATGGTGGAGTTCGTCCCTTCACAGATTCCGGAAAATATTCACTCGGGCATGCCCTCGTCGTAGAAGACAAGACACCCATTTCTCTTGCTTGATGGGATTAACAGCTTGACGAAGAAGTGGATTAGTCTTTCCTACTTTAGCCCCTTGCCTGTAGTGTTAGAGCTCGTTTGAGGCCTTTCACGGCCATAATATATATATTTCTTCCTGGGCGAAAAGGTTCATTATTCCCTTCCCCTTAGGTTAGGGAGGAACCATAAAGACTCCGCTGACTAAGATAATATATATTTACTATAACTCATAGAAAAACAATCAACTTCTTGAAGGTAGGATAGGGCGCAAAGGGAGGTTATCTACAGTGTCTTCTCTCTCCGCATTATTGCTAAATTATTATGCTCCTCCTCCAAAACTGCGTATAAGCTTAAACCTGAAGTGAAGGTGAGAGATTTGTTTGTTTGTTCTTTGTGATTGTCCTATCACTCTTGCCATATTAGATATGGAAGCCCTGCGAGCGGGAAAAGAGGCGAAGTAGTGGTATCTTTCTTTCCATTACGAACGACACGCTTCGCCTGCTCCCTCCCCGTGTCCACTAGCGCTCCTGTCCAGAGCGAAGAGAAGGCGAAAAAGCGGTTCTTCGCTTAGTAGAGCTACCGGCCGCCGGTTACTTTCTCAGGGCTCCGCAGGAGAAGAAAGAAGGTCCGGGTCAAATTTCTAATGAAGCGAAGGTCCCCCTTACTCCCTATTCTCTCTTAAAGCTTTATAAAGCTCTAAGAGAAAGGCTTGGTTTTGTGAATTCTAGTTCTCCTGCGCTTGCCTCCCTTTTCGTTTTTGACATTCGGCTCCTACCCCGTTTGTTGGTCAAGTTGCTTTTAGCGCCTCAATCCATTGACCAAGCTCCTCATCCCTCCACTTTGAGATGTTCCCAGGCTAGCCCACTTCTCTTTATAATTCTAAAGACTGGGGCACTTTCCTTTACAAGTCCCACAGCAACCTATTTTATGCAAACAAATAAAAAGTTGTTGAAATAAGCTGCAACCGATCTTGCATCCGCTGTTCCTCTATCCGCTGTTCGTGCTATCCGCTGCTCTTGTCCTAGCCCTTACTGCCACTTTCAGCTAAGTTCAGGCAGCTCCAAGGAGACCTTTGAGTTCTATCTATTGGAAACAAAAAACAACCTATTCACCAACAACCTCTTATGATAATATAATAAGTTGCAAAGATCGGTTGCTACATTAGATAGGATAGAGAACGAAGAACCGATTCCATTACAAAATCGGGTGCTAGAAAGATGGGTTGAACTCGGCAAGGCAAGGAGCAACCTATTCTAACAACTTATTAGAACAACCCATTTTCTCACAAGAATAAGCTGCTAAGATAGGTTGTTCAAGGTGAACCAAAGATCTCAATCCAAGGTTAGCGGCATTGCACACTAGCCCAAACTGATTGAGATATAATCTCTTGTTCAAGAAGATAGGTGGAATCAAAGAATCCCTTCCGACAACGAACCTCCAGAGGAAAGCTGAGGACTCAAGAATGACCCGGGTAGATCCCAGACTCATTCTATAGAGAGAGGCACGCACAGGCGAGAGATGAAAGAGCCTCCTTTGATCCTAAAGACCTTTTCCGGTCAGAAGACTTCAATCCGGGTTGATGAAAGCCGGTCTTTTTGGCATAAAGAACGATTGCTTTAAGCGGGTGAAGAAAGAAAAGTGACTTCTTTCATCTTTGAAGACTGAAGTGACCCAGGAAAGCCAGATCGGGAGAACCGAACGGGGCTTAACTCCTTGATTGAATGGCCGTTGAATGGCATAGGAGCGGGGTTAAATCAAGATCGGGAAGACGAGCTTACCTCAATGGCAAAGAACAGACTCCCCTGGGCGAGACTTCCTAAAATGCTGGATTCGGAAAGGCAAGCAAGAGCCTAGACGATTTCACACATCGAAGAAAGAAAGTGAATCGTTTGGCAGACTTGTCTGATTACAATCTCTGGGACCTAAGATAGCCCTAACTCGCGTTTTGCCTAGATAAACTTGGCCTTAGAATCGATATCCATCTATCTGCTCCTATGCTGCTTCTCCTTCTGCTGGATGAGTGAGAACCTCAAACTGTGACGTTGGGGCCTTCTTTCGGATGGCGGCTTCATGCGCGCATTCTGTTGTGATGGGGGCTCTGTCCTCCATTTACCAAGGAATGAGAGAGAGGTAGAAGCGGGTTTGGCTCCACTTTCGAAGTGGAATGTAGATGAGGACTGAAGCGAGCAGGATTGACCTTCAAGCTCTCGTTCGCTAGTCCACATCCTGCTGCACAAAGGAATTACTTAGATCGTTAAGTTCCTCTCCAAATACTGCACTTGTAAATTGGGGAAATGTCCAGTCAGGTGGCAAATTCAAATTGTGCGCGTCCATCAGTTGTTTTAGATTCTCGTTGATACCGGCTTTCACCGCATCAACTGCGTTCTCATATAGAAGGTTTCTGCCTTGTTGTGGGGCAGGGAGAGGCTCTTGCTGACCGTGATTCCGAATCAATTCACATAAGTGATGGATAAGGTGAAGGAGTGAGACCTTCTTTTTCATTTCAAATAAGTCTTTTGCTCTGTTTTTTTTTTAAAGACACACCGTCAACTCGCGTATCCCGAAGCTACTTTGAAAGCGACCGGTGCGCTTCTACTTAGAATCAATTGGAAGAGAGGAGGTTCGAAGCATAGGGAATTCCGGAGTCAAATAGGCGGCTAGGCTCCTTCATGCCATGGATTACCTCCGGGTGTGAGGGAGAACTCCGATTTCAGACGATTTTCAACAGAAAAGGGCATTGCCGTAAGTGACGGTCGAGAGCAGATCTACGGGATTTGCTGCCCCCCTTGAAATGGGAATAGCCCTTACTGTGGATATCTTCTACTGACGAGCAAGAGCAAAGCTAGCATAATACTGTATTAAAGAAGAAATGGCATGGCGCACATCTTCTGTTCGAGAATCTATCCCCTTTCTTACCGGAAGTGACATAAAAAAATATCTCCATTAAAGGAATATTTGACAATGGGGATATTTAGCTAAAGGTGCGGAGCGAAGTCCGCATTTATTGCTAGTTCTTCTACCAGTCTCGGAATAAGCCTTTTAAACTGCCGATTCCCACCTTTACTCGCTGTCTCAATCGAGCCCTTTTGAGGGTCAGATCAATAGAGAAGTAAGGCACGAAGAGGCTTCAATAAGGATAAGGTTGAGGCTTTCCTTGCCTTTTGAAAGAAGAAGGTAGGACAAAAATACGGGCTTTCCTTTGTTCGAGAATCCCCTGCAGTAGAAGAGGAGGCATGCCATAGTTTAAGAAGGGGACAGAGATCCGGCTATTCTTCGTGGACTAGTCTTTTGCTTTTCTCCTTCTCTAGCTCTAGTTGTGGGACTTAAGGAGGAAAGATGTCACCGGGCGTTCTAGGGGAACGAAATCCAATAATTTGGCTGGCGTACGAAACGTGCCTTCAAGCTTGAAACTTCTTGCCCATCCATCCTGGCTTTAAACATAGGATTTGCGGCATATGACTATTACTGTATAAAAGGAAGCATGGAAAGAGCATCCGATTACTGAACCACTATGGGATCGTCGCTTAGTGCATTGATGCCTTTAATAAGGGCTTTGCCTTTGCAAGTTGGAAGCTCTCTCTGCTCTGTCGGCTGTTAGCCTTTCTGACTTTCCTTCTTACAGGGCACGAACGGGAGCCTTTCTTTCCTAAGCTTGAATGTGGCGAGAAAGCCTGAAAGTCTTTCTTCTTTTAATGCCCACAGATCCGTTGGAGGAAGGAAGCCAGGGAGACTTAGCATCCGATTATCGCAATATACTCTTTCTGGGAGGTGTGCATGATTCCATGTAGGCAGCTTATAGCCTTCTTTCCTTGTTTTGTTGAACTCATTCACTCCGAAATTCCCTAAAGAGCAAGAAAGAGTAAAAAGGCCGAAGAAGAAGGGCTTGTGCACGAATCGCCTCTTGCAAGAATAGGTCTGAGCCTGATTACATTCCTGCTTTCCTTACCATGTCCAATTATAGTTAATCAACTGCAAGGAGGAATTCGATCTCTTGGTGGTATCGTATAATAGAATAGGCTCTTGCCACCTTTCCTGACCTAACTCATCTCAGATGCGGAATTACCAAGGGCCAAAGGGGAAAGGTACGAAAGTAGGCACAGAAGCAACTTACATATATTAAAAAGATGCCCCAGAGATAGCTCTAAAGTCTTCGTGCAAGAGACGATTCATTGAATTCTCTTAGCTCAGACAAGAACGAAATTAGATTAGTCCCACTTCCCGCAGGAGTACGCAAGCACATTCATTGATGCAGCGAATGCAAGCTCCTATCGAACTGGTGGAAGGTTTGACATGAGAATCCGCAGCTACTGCTATCGAATCCCCTGTTTTCGCAAGTGAATCAGAGCTGGAAAGGGCTAGCCGATGTGGGACTGATGACTTTCCTGGATTGGATTCCTTGCTTGCATCCCTTGTTGGAATGGAACTAGCAGTTAAGCGCTTAAATAAATTCTCCGGGCGAAGAGTAGCTTTTGCTTGAGAAGAAGCTGTTGGAGGAAGGAACTGACATATGTTTTCAAATGGCCAAAATTCCCGGGTTTCCATGGAAGGAAATGAATCAATAGGGGAAGATACCCACACCGACGCACAGAGAATAGGCGAATAGAATACATGAGAAAGGGCAAGGCCAAGGAGAGCATCGAATCCAAAAGTGACTGTTCGAGAATGTCCTCTTGCTGCTCGAGAATAACCTGTTTTCCGGACAAATATGCCAGGAATGATAGCAGGAAAGGAAGGATCAATAGTCAAGATAGCCACGGACAGAATAGGTTTTTCAATTCAATCAGAAGTAGCGGCACATTCATCTGCTTCTTTAACTTAACAGCGGCCCCTGCTTCTATTAGTGAAATAGTGAAAGCGGAATCCAATACCGAAAAAACCAATTGCAATTTCTAATGTTAGCATGCCCCCATGTGGGACTTCTTAAGTCAGATGAGCGAGGAAGGGAATTATCCGATCTAAAGCCAAGCCAGAACTAGCCATTGGATTTGAATGCCCATCTGAGATGATAAGCCGATCTTATTCGCCGACATACTCTTGTCCACTTTCCACCCTCGGTAGTGGGTTAGCTTCTAAAGAGCGGTGCTGCACGCTGAGTCCCCCTGTAACATATATGCCTTAGATAAACCTTCATTTTCTCTAATGCGCCGAGAGGGGTTCGGCATCTTCCGTACACAGCAACCGATGTCCGCCGGTAGAGTCTTCTCGGGAAGCATTTAGGTCTATTCCCATGTGCCTACTTAAATTGATAGGAGCTATCCGCTTACTACTTGAATGAATCCAATAGTCAGAGATGATAGCCTAGATCCTCCCTTTCACTAACTTCTAGCCATGGTCACCTCAGAAGGAACTTCGCTCTTAGGCTCGACACGCGAACGTTTACCGGCAGGGGCTGGGCTTCTGGTACCGGCAACTCCTTTCCCTTTAGAATCTCCGGCCCGAGAAGCAGGAGTAGAGGCTGGATGTTTTTCTGGCCTTTCTTCATCTACTCCTTGTTCTGCAGCTGGCGGTACGTCATCTGGAGATAGAACGATTAATGCTTCCGCCGATGAGCGAGTGTGAGCAGCTTCCCCTGAAGAAATGTGACTTTGGTCTTCTTCTAAGCTTCCCTCCGGAGAAAAATCGATGGAAATGGTAACAGGGCCCTTACGCTTTGGCTTGCTAACTACTTGCTTTCTTGCTACTCTTTTATGCCGCATCATAGGGGCGCCTGTTGGCTCTTCTTTGGCATGTGTCTCGGGGGCGACCACTTCCGATGGAGCGGCCGGAGATTCAGAAAGAGGGGCTTCATCACTCGGAGGCACGACTGGCTCGGTTCCAGGAGCCTCTACTGGAACGTCATTGCCAAATTCAGCATTTCCTTCTTCATAATCTTCAGTAGATAAGGGAGCAGAAGACTCTGGAGCAGCAACTGACTCAGAAAAGACTTCTCCCTCAGGAAAAAACCTGACTCCAGACTGCCATCCCTTACTCCTCCTTGCTCTTCTGATTGATCAACTCCTTCGCTTCGCACCTCGGATCTTTCTACGGAAGGAATAGTTGAACTTTGGCAGCATCGTTTCTTTCCACGTGAGATGCAAGACTTTCATGGAGTTCCCTCGACTGACCGAGAAAAACAAGTTCCAGAGGCATCTTCCATTCATATCATTTTTTTCGTCGTTGCTCAGGTTAGAGGGTGCCTTCTCTTTTCCCAATAGTGGTTCACCTTTCTCTTTATTCGGGTGAACAACTATTGGTTTAACGCAAACCCCTCTTCCCCAACTATAAACGAATTCGTGGAAAATTATTAGTCCCCCCTTCTCCGCCATTCTATAATTATTGTTGATAACATGGAGTAAAAGGGAACCATAGAAAACAATTCAAAAGGATACATAAAAAAAGATGAGGCACATCGCAATCAAAATAAGAACATGTAGATTGGACCCTAAAGTGGCTAAAAAAGGGCCTATAAGATCTCTCAATTGGTCCATAGGCGATTGAGAAAAAATGATTCCCTCCAGACAGCTTCACTCCGTCAAGCCTGTACGAGTAGTGAAGAACTATAGAGAGCTGTGGTTGGTTGTTGACCAACGAAATGCATGGGAGAAGGGATAAAGAACCCCAAACCCGATAACTGAGAATCCTGTCCTCATCACCCTCAGCGCCTATAACAGCGACTTTTCCGGCAGCACATCGGAAAGAGTTCTCACCCTCGGGCCTAGGCAAAGAACTGGAAGCTAAGTCAGCCCATAGAAAGAGAATCATTTAGAAGTACCGCCAGATCGAGACTCAGTGTTTGGCCCCCCCAAGCGTTGGAACAAGGTCCCATACCGGGGCGAAGGAAGAAATGGTAGCGCGCGGAACCGATCGCAAACGGCCACGAGGAGACTAACCGAGAAAGAAGTCGGACTTCACACGTACCGAATCTGATGTTTTGGGTGAAACATGATGGAGTGAACCCCCAAGAGCTGGTAGCCAACCAGAGGGGTTCGCGGCTAAGAATGAAAGTCCAAGTGCGGGTAGAAAGCTGCCCTAGGTGGAAAGAAGATATAGATAGAAAGAGGAACAGCCTAGCATCCCGAAAACTCACATTCTTTTCTACAACATTTCAAGATCACCAAAAGCACAAATAAATCAGAGCTCCCTCCCATCCCAAAAGTCTAGTTGTCCACCTAAGAATCTTTCTTTGTTTTCATTTTCTCTTTTTCCACAAAGGTAAGTCCTTTTATTTGCATTCTTACTTTGAGACGTTCAACTATGGAAGGAAGTTTCTTCACATAAAGCGCTATTTTCCTTTCGTGTTGAGACTTTCTCTTACCATAGATTTTAAGATATTCATTCCCTCGCGTTCTAAAAAGCGTTTGTAAGTAGCAAGTTTTGTCGCTTTCACTGGAAAGGAAAGAGCAAGAGAAAGCGTAGGCCAATCGTGTTTTTATTGAAGAAAGAAGGACTCGTAGGAAGGCCCTTCTTATCGCCCATTTTGGCCATCAAAGAATTAAAGGTAAGTTTCTTTATCCATCTTTTAAGCGGAGCTTTGATTACAAGAGAACCGTTCACTCCGATTGACACGACCAACCCCAAGATAAGGATTTTTTTTCGTTTTTCTCGAATCAGTTCTTCCGACGTTTGCGAGAGCTTAAGGTCATTCAGTGACCTATGAAAAAATTGTTTAAATCTGAGATACACTTTGTCAGAGTTTATCCCGCGTTTGATAGCAATGATCATGTCATCGGCATACCTAAAATAACCAATCCTCTCTTGCTTTTTGATAAAGGAAAGCATTCGTGTATCGAATTCGTGCATGAATAGATTCATCAGCACGGGGGAAAGGGAGCAGCCTTGAGGTATGCCTTTTGTGTGATTTGAATAATTATTCCCCTTCTTGTCTAGGATTGGCGTTTGAAGGAAATCTAATAGAAGATCACATAAAAGTGGATTTTCCTTACCTAAATGGGATTGAAGAACTGAGATTAGGAGCCCGTGATCTATGTTGTCGAAACACCCTACAATATCAGACTTAATCACTCTATCAACCGGGCCCCAGCTATGAATCTGAAGAAAGAAGGTAATAGCTCCTAGACCTTTTCTGAATCCATGTGAGCAAGCTAGGAAGATGTCTTCAAAAACAAGATTCAATAAATGGGAAAGAGAGTCCATCACGATGATATCCACTTTCTTTGGTTGAGTAATGGGCCGGAACTGACCCGGCTTATTTGGTTTGGGAATAAATGATCTGTACATGGCGGAGAACCTGAAAGTTGAGTTTTTTAATGCTTCCTTCATTTCTTCCAATTGACTCTTGGACACCACTTCCTTATACTCGTTCTCTGTTTCCCAAAGATAATCGACTATTTTAACTAACTTTTCTATCAAATCCGTCTTTTTCATGCAAATATCTTCTTCTCTTAGAAGAGTTAACAGATCTTTCTTTTCCATTACACACACACACCTTCTTCGATACCTCTCGTTATTCCCGTTTCCCAAAAAGAGGGAAATCCACAAAGGGGCTATGGGAATCGAACCCAATTCTTTCCGGCATTGAACCCCCATGAATCCCATTATTCTCAAGAGAAGGAGTTCCGGGGGGGGGGGGCGCTCCTGGGCCTCAGTACACTGAAGACCAACTCAATCTCGATTCTCTGAAGCAGCAAACTCTCAAAAAAATGAATTGACCAATTGACGACGCTCCTCATTCATTATAACGATATTTGATAAATTCTATTGTTTAACCACGAAGAGTGTATCTGACGGAGACACTCGCTAGATCTAGTTAGAGTTCCTCGGCGAATCGTCTCTTTCTTAATGAAATATCTGTCTAGCCCTTATCCTGCTAACGACGCCCTTCTTATCTACGAAATTGACCCTTCCTTTCCTTCCCCAGCTTTGAGTGAAGTTCCTTCCATCAACAGTTAAGTCATTAGTACCAGAGCCTATTCTTTCAATTGTGCAATCAGTTCTTCCACTTGGCTCAATAGCCGGAGATGAAATAGCGAAGGTTACGTTCACATTTCTAAGCGCGGTTCTTCCTCCATCAGATCAGGCATTGGTACCCCATCTCAATCCCCAATCGTCTGGTAGTGGGAAATCGTTTGGTATTATCTCGAAGGTAAAAATCGTCTGCTGTCAAAAGCTATTTGGGATCCATTCTATTACTATTTTATATGTCACTTCGGAGCAAGTGAAGTTACTGCAGAATTGCTTAGACTTGCTTGACTGGACTAGCTGGACTTAGCGGATTTACCCCCTCTTGCTTTGTCTGCCCCCCTGTTTACCCCCATATCCCCGCTGCGTGGGCGTCCAGGAAGTAAACTCTAAACTAAAATAAAACAACTTATTAATGCTTTGGCCGCTGAAGAGGAAGAACAAGAGTCTGGTTGCGCTTCGGGACGACTTCCCCTACCACTGTTAAATAACACCCTCTTCCCTTAGTATAGTAAGCTGGCGGGCTTCTTCCTTCACTGAAGAAGGTGACTAAGACGTGTGGCCTATTCCAATAGCGGGTAGACGGGGCGGCTATTATGCCTATTTAAATCTTCCGATTGTGATAGGATTCCATTTCCTCCTTCTATGAATTTCGTGCTTACTTCTTTGCCGAAACTTCAAGGTCAATAAATTAGGACTCCTACCCTAGGTCTGAAACTCGGTCTGCTTTCTCCTACAAAAGCTCAGTGGGTCTGTCTCCTACTACTCCCCCGATACGAGTTATTTCCTCCCCCTTTCTTTCCTCGTTTGAACCTCGCCCTTTCACTATAGTTGCTGCCATTGACTCACTTCCATATTGAGAGTGCTATAACAAGTTCGCTAACCAGGTCTCGCTATCCACTCTCCTAGCAAAAGAGAGAGCACCTGTTCGCTAGCCACTCTACTAGTTGAAGATAGAGAAGCCGCTTTTGCACCTGGGATGAAGCGCTGTCACCTTTCTTGAATCGATCCGTATGAGGGAAAGATCGAGTTAGCTGTACCGCCCGGGCTCACGGTTCCAATCCCAAAAGGGATTCCGCCCAGCCTTTCTATCTATCACTATCAGAAGTTTTAGTCTTCGAAGAGAGGACTGATTGCCATGGAGTAGCGATCGAAAGACTAAATCCACTTCCCTCAAGTGCTTTCTTTCGGGGATGGATGAAAGGCTCTACCTATATAAATTTTTCCAATTGGGGATTTTCCTATAATGATCTCCATGAATAGATGTTTCCAACTATGGGTCTCGAGCAGTAGAGAAGAACGGCACTACCTAGTGGTAGGAACAAAGAGCAAATCAAAGTCATCTTGTTCACAGCGGATATGCTTCTTTACCACTGCGTTTCCCCTTTCACGAAAGATAGATCCAAATCTACTATCACTAATACACAGAATCGAATCCATATGGTTTCTATTCTGCAGACTAGAAAAGAAGGGTACTTGCTCGAGCCAAGCCATAAGTAAGAGATTAGATTCATTTATGTAATGATTTCGGGTCTAGGTTCGGTGAACCCAGCTTCCATACAATAGAGTCGAAGGACAGCTGTATAGCTAAGGTCTAAGGGCAAATGTGTGCTGCTCTTGCGGGTCCAACTCCTGTGTCCTGTCTGTCCTTCGTAGGCGGGCTGGCTATTCCCGAGAAAAAGTTTCAGAGGTTTGGCATCTACACAAGAAAAGGCTATCACCCGTAGCACGTAAGGTGCTGAAAATAAGACCCGTTAATGCCTCCTAAGCAAGTACCCCTTCTTCCGAGAAGTTATCGTGCAGATGCGAAGACAAGCCGTATGCCCCAAGAGGTCGAGGACTGGGGTCTCTAATCCCAAACGCATTCAAGAGAAGATCCAATCTAGAGGTACTACTCGAGAGCTGCTATCCCGCCCAACTACAATCTATCCTCTACGTGCCCCCCACAAGCACACTACTACCAAGGGTTTCATCCGGCCGCTCATCCAAGTCTTGTCGCCAGCAAGCCTAGTCCCATGTTGAATTACTAAGGTTTAAGAAACTAAGTAAGAGACGCAGGCATCAAGGTCTGAAGGGCGCTGTGGGTCTACCTTCTTCTCCTTCATCGTCGTTGGTCCTTTTGACATAAGATTCTCGGCCGCCTCCGGTCCGGTAGGAAAGAAAGCTGTAGCCAGTGACTAGCTCAGCTATGGAGCTACGTGTACACCGCCACGTCGAGACTCTCTTTCGAAAGTGAGATCACCACCGGATTTAAGGAGAGGGAAAGATCACTCCTAAATGCAGCCGTGATCTTATATACGATACCACCAGATGCACCTTGGTACTTCCATCCGCCAATCAAGGCTAGTGGAGCGAAGAGGGCCAAAAAACGTGAGCGCCTAGCGCGAGTCTTATTGAAAGAAAAGGCCCCTTACTATAGAACAAAGCAACGAATTGAGCTTTAGAAAGCCGTTTCGCGTTAGCGCATCCGTTTTCTTGCTCGTTAGCGCTTTACTAATATAATAGAAAGGGGCAAGCCAAAACCTACTCCTAACAAGTTGCTGGATCGAAGTAGAACATTCTCCATCCGCTCGCCAGCAGCAGAGGGGGTTCGATTCCCGTTATACGCGATGTGGCGAAAAAGACTGATTCAACGAGATATGCCTTGCCTGCATTAAGATTTAAAACTTGTCGTCTACTTTCAGGAAATGTTCGGAACAGAGAACTTACAATAATACAACGCCGCATTCTCCGAAGATTGAGGAACAAGAAGAGATCTATTAAGAGAAAGATTTATCCGAGAGAAAATCTTAACAGTTACATCCAATCACAAACTACACGAAAGTTGCCCCTTTTTCATGGGAATTTACCTATCACAGAGATGCACAGAGGAACAGAACGAACTTCATATATCCCTTTTCCACTCAATCCAGAAACTAGATTGGACGTTATTCTGGTTCGTCTCCATTTTTGTGAAACTATTCCTCAAGCAAGGCAGCCGATAAGTCATCGAAGGCTTTGTGTGAATAATGGAATGGTAAGCATTACTCATTTGAAAGTGTCCCACGGTGATCTAATATCTTTTCAAGAAAATGACGCGAGAATCCGCGGTGAAGAAATAAGGAGATCTTTCTATATCGAAATTTCAGTTGAAAAAATCATAGGCAAATTCCTGGATCACCCGGTAAGAATGTGGAGAAGAACCAAAACAGAATGGTTCCACCTACTCAAAACTAAGAGGGGATGCCGCCTACTACTAAAATCCCGGTTTTTGCAACAGTTGCGTTCTTCTATGCAAGAAGAAGACTTAGAAAGAACAAAGAAGTTTGGATCCGAAAAAGTATGCTTAGGCAGTTCCTTCGCTGAGCACAACAGAATGAAGAGGAATTTGTATCATTTCAAATCCCTATTCTTATTGAAGAGAAGGAACGAGAAAAACCGAAATATTCCTACTCGAACAAGAAGTCCTATAGTTTACAACTCTTCTTTATATAGTAATTCGACCTATTGCTCCGCGTCCCCCCATCAGTTTACTATGAAGAGAAGAATCAAAAGGATCGAACTACCTACTCATTATTCGGAGGTGAATCATAGAACACCAAAAGCTGTGGTATCTTATGGACCTAACATAGGTCACATCCCTCACGACATAAGATTGAAAGATCTAAACCTTCCTCTTCGGAGCGGAAACGGACGTGGCCAAAACATATAAAGATCGGCGTAGTCGCTCATAGGGACATATCTATCCGGATAGAAGATAGTCTAGATCTTGATTCTGATTGATTGCCTTTTTTTTTGACGACAAGTTTTAAATCTTAATGCAGGCAAGGAAAGATCGTTTTTCAATTATTACTTGCTGGGTCGGAGCGTAGACGAGCGAGCAGAGCCCAGGAAAGAGGGAAGCCCGTCATGGAGCAGTCGACTAGAAGTAGAAGACTGCTGGCCTGAGAGAAGGCGGCCTCTCTCGGGAAACATGGCCCAATTTTTCTTCTTTCTTTTTGATTTCGGGTTTCTTTATTTTTTCAGGGGCCCAGAACGCTAAAAGGTAGGGGAGAAGCAAGCCTAACCTCTGATCGACCTGGACACATAAATAATTCTCGGCGTCGAGAGAGATTTGAGATTCCGTAAGTAACTCAGTGAGTGCTTTCTAAGAAGGGCTTGGCTTGGAAGAAGAAAATGAAATACGAACAACCGCGCTGGTCGTAATAGATCGACTTTCATGCTAGTTCTTGCTCCAGCATGAAAGTTCCATTTCAGGGAAGGACGACGTACCAATGATACTTTCTGTTTTGTCGAGCCCTGCTTTGGTCTCTGGTTTGATGGTTGTACGTGCTAAAAATCCGGTACATTCCGTTTTGTTTCCCATCCCAGTCTTTCGCGACACTTCAGGTTTACTTCTTTTGTTAGGTCTTGACTTCTCCGCTATGATCTTCCCAGTAGTTCATATAGGAGCTATAGCCGTTTCATTCCTATTCGTTGTTATGATGTTCCATATTCAAATAGCGGAGATTCACGAAGAAGTATTGCGCTATTTACCAGTGAGTGGTATTATTGGACTGATCCTTTGGTGGGAAATGTTCTTCATTTTAGATAATGAAACCATTCCATTACTACCAACCCAAAGAAATACGACCTCTCTGAGATATACGGTTTATGCCGGAAAGGTACGAAGTTGGACTAATTTGGAAACATTGGGCAATTTACTTTATACCTACTATTCCGTCTGGTTTTTGGTTCCTAGTCTTATTTTATTAGTAGCCATGATTGGGGCTATAGTACTGACTATGCATAGGACTACTAAGGTGAAAAGACAGGATGTATTCCGACGAAATGCTATTGATTTTAGGAGGACTATAATAAGGAGGACGACAGACCCACTCACGATCTACTAAAAGGAAAGTAGCTTGATTGGTTCGAATCCAATTCGTGAGATAGCTTCAAGCAGTTAAGGTAGGGCAGCCTTTAGTAGAGGGCCGGGCTAAGGACGAAGTAAACCTAAACCCTTTTCAATCAGTGGAGTGACAGTAGCAGTACCAAGCCAGTATAACTGCTTCAGGGGATCTTCTGAGGAACTTTCACCATTTGGTGTATCGTCAGTAACGGTGTTGTACTCCTCTTCAGTCTCAACTGATTTCTTTATCATGGAGGGATCCGCAAGATAGTCAGCATCCGAGGAAGCCTTTAGCTTTACTGACTTCTGGTAGGTCCTCTTCAAATCGTACACGGACCCTGGCCCCGGGCCTCGTGATGAGCTGGGAAGGGTCGAACCCTCTTTCCGGACGACTGATGGGACTAACATACGGACTCCAGAGGTCCTGGTCGATGAGGTCCTGAATCTTATGTTTAAGGTCATAGCAATCATAAGTCCAATGTCCCCTTCCTTGCATATGGTATTCACATCGAGCATTCGGATCATACCATGTCGGTAATGGACTTGGCGGAGCCTTAGGTGGCACTGAAGTAATGAGTCCTGCTGAGATCAAATCTGGAAGCAACTGTGACTGTAGGAAAGGTAAAGGGGCAAACTTTCTCGGTCCTTTTATCCTAACGATGGGACGAGCTTGAGATGGCATTGCTGCTTGAGTGGAACCCCCTTCTGTGGATGCGACCTTCTTTCTTGCTGACTTTGTTGGATTTCCGCGAGCTATCATGGCAATTTCTGGCAGCACCCTGTCTGTTTCAAACCATACACGCACTTTGGTTCCTGGACGTGTAATGAGCTGTGAAAAGAGTCAACCCTCTTTCCGGAAGACTGATTGCATTACTGGACGGACCAGCACCGTTGTTTCCATGCGCGGGAAGCGGATTCTGCATAACGTTCGGCTTCTCTTCTTGTGATTCAAACTTCAACAGTTCTTTGCAAAGAGATCCTGCACCTTATGTCTTAGATTGTAGCATCGATCTGTTCCCTCTTAACTTGCTTCCTATAGCCAGAAAGATAAGACGGTGCAGACCTTATACTTTCAGTAACATCGTCTTAATGTCTTCATCTTATCGTCTGCGTCAGCCTAAGTGCACCAAGCATTGCCATTGAGCCAGTTGTTGGGGAGTATCCCGGGAAACTACTCTAATAAAGAAAGTCATTTCTCTCTTTGGCCGGGGATACCAAATTAGGGGAGAGCGAGCTTCCTAAACCCCCAACTTCCATTGATTCAACTGAAATGAATGATTCAACCGCTACTTCAACAACATCAATCGATGAAGCTGATACAGAACAGAAGGAGCAGCTTATGACTTTGAAGCAGTAGGATATGCCTGCCTTTTCTTTCCATTATGTACTTCGGGAGCTAGGAGTGGAGAGGAATCCCAGTAGTGGAACCTAATCCATTGACATCGGGGATGGAACAGAACCCGACTCTTATCAGATTCTCCTTTCCCTTATATTATAGTTCAAACTCGCTTAAGAGCTCTTAATCAAATATGCTAAAAATATGCTATGCTAAGTAGGTTGATAGGCAGAGACAGAGGTCGACTTTAATCATATGCCTGCTCGTTGCGGAACTCTTCCAGTTGCTAGTAGGACAGCTCCTCGAGTAAGAACCCCTTTCGACAACTTCTTTTTGTACAAGAATCGGTCGTTCGATAAGGGGTTCTTCGATGCTTTGTACTCTCTTTCTTCTTTTTATTGGGAGGGCGTAGCCCCCCCCTGCCTTTCCTCCTAGTTTTTACTTCGTTATCTGTATTGGAAAGAGTTGATGGCCGTGTCGTAGTTGCTGCATTGCTCACCTGACTTCCTTCCATCAGTTCTTGTCTTTGTCAATGGCATCATCTATCTAATGATTAGCTCGCCTATATGTTGAGTACAAGTACTATTATAGGTATAGTATAGAATAACAACCCGAACCACGCCTATTTAGAAAGCAAACCCACAACTTTGGGATCCACGAGAAAGCAGACCTAGGGTGATCTCGCCACGCCTAAATGGGACATGAAAGACGGGAAAGCAAAGCACCCGGTGAGGCAAGAAGTAAACTTAAGGTAGACCGCTTATTCAAATCCAAAAACGAACTACATAAGGTTTTTTCTTAATCAAATACTGGATACCAGTAAGGCATATCGGGATAGCCGGGATGGATTACCGAAATGGCAGGTTGTGCCGAGGACTTCTACTCCATCTAGACATGGCCCCAGCTTGAATCTTTAACTAGAGCCCTCCGCTCATCATCTATATAAATAAGCAATATCGAGACCAAGAAGAACTCAAAGCTAAAAGCGGAAAGGCAGAGTAGGCAAGCCCATATTCGTGATCTGATTTTCTATTGCTCGGGCGATAGCAGCAAACTCCAGGCTCGAGAGACCTTCAACAAAGTAGATCCATAGGGCGGGCTGCCTTCGATACAGATACAGGATTCCGAAAGAGGCCTGACTCACCCCTTCCTCTTGGGCCTGAGCCCGATCTGCTGGGGATTCAGGGAAGGCTGTTGCTCGGCCAGGTTTAGGCTTTGAAAGAGACCTTTTCGATGAAGCTAAGGTGGAGGACCATCAATGCCTGCAACTCGTGTTTTGGCTATATAAACATAGCTAGAAAATATATCTAAGGAGATCTGCTCATCGGCGGATTCGGATTAGGATGGGGGCTTTGTCCTCCATTTAGCAAGGAATGAGAAAGAGGTCGAAGTCTTTCATTAGATGCCCTATCTCCTCTTATGATTTATCGATCCCAACCTATGTGACACGAGCTAATAAAGTCAATCAGCAGGATCGGGGAAGAGAACTCCCGTTTTCGAGGAAGGGAAGCCTCAACATCTCTTCGAACTTGGTCTGGACGAGAGCATGATTTTTGGTTAGATTCGGGTTCAGAGGTCGGAGGGATGCTGAAGAATTCCATTGGTTTTGGCTTTTTTTAACCGGTAAGTTCAATAAAAAAAAGAGATCGATCAAGGAGACCTTGCATTTGTGGCATTAATTGCTTTTCCACTCCGTCGAGTTCAAGCAAAACGATAAGGGTGAAGACTTCCTAATCAAAAGGCAGCAATCGGTGGTGACAACGCACCTTTCCTTACTAGAATCGTTGAGAGCGGTGAGTCAGATCTGAAAGGATCAACCGGGAGGAAAGTCAGGCAAATCTGGCTTCTTTGATGAAGAGTGGGGGAAAGCCCGATCCATCAGAGTTGCTGTCCGATCGGGAGGGAAGGGCTTGCAACGAAAAAGCCGGGAAAACACACTCAAAATCCTTAGGAGCGACCGGATTGGTTGAAGGTTACGTTCCGCACCAGTAATCTTAATGGCATTGACATGTGCTTCCTTATTCTAATCGGCTAGCGGGCACATAAACTATTAATCCCTTCCTTTCGCGTAGTTTGACTAGCACAGGGAATGCCTCTGTCATCCTAATTGAGTGAAGTTCCGTTGAGAGCCTTCGTTCCGTTCCCACACTGAGAGTCAAGGACTTCGGGTGAGGTTCCCTTGCTTGAGGATTCTTCCTAGGGTTCGGTCTCATTCATCTTAATGGCATTTCAGTGGACTGAATGTTCAAAGCAGAATACGAAGAAAAGCGAACAGATAACCAGGGAGGAGAGATCACCGATGGAAGGAAGTAGAGAACCATGAAACATCAGCACCTGAGAGAGGGGCAGAGGCACAGACGAATGACCAAGCGTGGAACTAGTCCTAGCTTTGAGCCTGACTCCTAGGTTTGACCTGGGACATGGGACAAAGCTGTGCGTTCACAGGGGATGGATGTGGCCATTTACTATTAAGATATAGTGTATGCAAGCAAGACGTGACTTCCCACTGATGATGTTTAGTCATAAGCCCTCTCTCTATCTATGAAAATAGTCGTATGTCTCACTTCCCGAAGAGAGGGAAACCACTCCTTCTTCGTCCGCTCAAACGTACCTTTGCTCTAGCGGAATTCATATCCATACCGGGCTTTCTCTCTTCCCCCTCTCGGGGTTATGGTCCGTGCGTGCAGCCGTATACGAAAGCTTCCTAAGCCTTTTCTTTCTTCCTGAGACCGCGCTTCGATGCGCTTGCTCTAGGTTCGCTCGTGCTTCTTTCGAATGACATCGCTCGTACAAGTCAAGCTTTGCACCCCGATCGCCTTCCTTTTTTAATGTTTGGTTTTTCCCTACTTCAAGAGTAACAGAGGCTCGTTTAACGAGCTGGAGCCAGTTGTTTTACTACAATTATTCCATCAAGGATGGTGGGGTTCGGCTTTCGCCTCTGGGAAACCTTCAATGCTTGGCATACGTTTACAGATGCAGACACCACCGGTTGTTTAGGCGGTATGGACATCTCTGTAGCAATTCACACATTGATCTATCTGGTTCGGGTGAGCCCTTTGACATTTTAACGATTCCTAGTTCTGTAAGGTTGCTTCTTCACCTATTCGACTCTCCCTATATAAACGGTCGAGGACTACTGCTATGCACTCAACCAGTTCTGCCAGTCGGTCGAATCCGGTTATTTCATTCGATCCACGGAGTTCTTCCATTTCATGGGCTAGTTAGTTTAGTTGACTAGGTCTGGGTAGGAAAACCTTTCATATTCGAATGCAACCCTAATAAAAAGTAGGCATTGGACCTGCTTCACCGATAACCGGAAAAAAGAAGTGGTGTTTGAACTTTCTTTCATATACATGTGTGAGAAATCCACCAGGATACAAAGCCAAATAGTGCCGACAACAAAAGACCTTGTCAGGTGCTGATCGAACTAATCTACGTTTGGTGGTTGACCATATGCTGCTACCTTTTCCTTTTCTAGTGAGGGTAAACTGGCTATGCCTTGACTACTGATGCATCCGGCTCTCGATCTAGAGCTACTGGTTCAACAACTGCTATTGGCGGTTGTAATGGTGCTTCAATAACATCGTCAATAGCATTGCCAATATCAAAAGCGTCATCGACTGCTGGTGTGGGTTTACTGGTCTTGGCTATGCCCTGCGCCCTTGGCTTGGCTTCTATAGGATCTTTGATATGCTACTGTTGGTACTCGTATTGTCACCCTCGTATCTGCTGGATATGGATAAAAATCTGTGGTCTCCACTGGTTATGCTTAAGGAACTGTAACTTAGTCAACTGGTTCTTCGTTCTTCAACTGGATAAAGGACTTGCTCTGGTAATGCTAATGGTACTAATGGATCTACTACTGGTTTTTTGACTGGATCAACGTATGGATATGCTTCTTGCTCTGCTCCAGCAACCCTAGCTTATGGTTCAGGTCCTACAAGTGGGTATGTGACTGGTGCGTGCTTTTTACGTATTAGCTACTTATGCTCCTATTGGTGTTGATACTATAGGTATGGATCAACTGCAGGGTATTGATCTAACACTGGATTTGCTGCTAGGTCTACTGCTTGCTTTGCTTATGGCGTATATGGATCACGAAGGTCTGGGTCACGCTCACGAACGTCAGAATCAGGCTCTCGATCACTACTCTCAGAATCTGGATCTCGACCGAAGCAACCAGTTCCAGCAGCAGCGGTGATGGTTACAGCGGTTCGGCTACTTCACTGCTTGAGTGAGGAGCGGGAATCACTGTTTACCGGGAAGAGAAAGAAGAAAAAAGCAGCTTTCAGAGAGGAAGTAAGCGGCAGTGCTCTCGCATCGGTTTGAAGCGGCTATAAGAGCGGTACAGACTAGTTGTATGTACCGGTTAGCTGTCAGTCGACGAAGAGAGCAGCAGTAAGAAAATCCTCGTAGACGCAGGAAGCTGCTAAGAGAGCTAGCAGACAATAAGCAGCAGCAAAGAGCGGTGTCGGGTTTCTGCATGAAAGCATAGGGGAAGGAAAGCAGCGGTTAGAAAAGAAGCAGTAAGCAGCTGTCAGAACCGGTTAGCGGTAGTAGATCAAAATGATTCGTTAAGTTGTGCGAAGGACAATTGCATTGCCTCGAAATATTACTTTATGAACAGGGATGCTGCACACACAGCACAGGCTTTGGACTGTAGATCGTTCTGTCTCATATGGTCTTTCTTCCCTTGGCTATTACCAATCACTGGGCCTATTGCAAAGGCCTTGGTTCGCGTAATCAAAGCTCGCTTCGCCTTATGAAAGGGTTCCATGCCCCGCCCGGCTACTATACTGATAGTTGGTTCGGGTTGTGCCTATGCCACTCCCTTTCGGACCCTTGCCTTCTTATCTGGTGTGAGGCAAGGAATGGAAACCCGTATTGTAATAGTACGCACAAGGAACTATCTTTAAGGAAGAGTAAGCACCAAGATATGGGACTGAACCTGGCGTCTTTTTCCAAGCTGCCCACGTACCCTTTGTTAAGGGATCAAGTCGCGCGTCGTTCTCTATCATTTCATCGATTAGCCTGTGTTACGCGTCCCAGGTACAATTTGCCCTATCTTTCTCTTTCTCTTTTGATTTAAGCAATTTTACCCTCGTTTTTACCCCCCCCCCCTATCCTGCCACTTATGACATTACTAGCGCAAGGGCTTTCAGAAATAATGCACTACCCGGATTTTGCAACTGGTCTAGCAGCAGACTGAGGTCATCTCGAGTTACTATATCCCCGGAGCGGACCTCTTGAGCGAGGCTTTGTGCTATGTCTAGCCATGTGTATTGATCACGAGGAATGGTGGAATCCTTGAAAAAGGACTCCAGGATGATAGAAGCCTTTAAGCGCAAAGTATCCGCGGAATCCATCGGATGCGCCTGTGGCAGGTCGACTTCAGCCAAATAGTTCGGGATTTCTGGCTGGGTTTGGATGTGGTTCTTAAATTGGAATAATGCTTTGACTTTCTTTTTCATCATAAGCTTTCTATTCTTTCTCCTCCTCTCTACTAACAGGAAGCGCGTTTCCAGGAAAGATCGAATGTTAACTAACGACGTATTGTAATAACAGCCAGCGTTCAGAACCAGCCGCGAAGAAACGACAACAATTGGTATATCATCATGAAAAAGCCCTTTTCGAGCATACTACGGATTTTGTTTCTTAAATTCTTAATCGTTCTCGAAGTTCATTGATATGGTTGAGCGAGGGAAGCTCACGAGCTCGACGTTCATGCCCGGGGGGCGGAGTCAGATACCACGTGCCTGCTTAAGACCATAGATCACTTTATGTAACTTGCACACATAGTGAGGACAAGAAGGATCTAAAAGTTTAAGAAAGAAAATGTCGTATTAAATAAAAGAAAAAAAAGATCAATGGAAAGCTCATTCCTTTGTTATCGCGTTCTAGTCTCGTTCTTGAGTGGGGGTTCGTGGCACAGAATTGGGAAAAACTCCCAGAGCCCCCTTGTGGCGAAGAAAGAAAAGATAAAAGATAAGAGGAACTTATGGTTGTAAATGAACAAAGAGTTCTTCTTAACATTGAGATTGATCGCATTTTCAACCGCTTCAGGGAGAATTTTCTTTCACTTTAACGAGAAAGAAATAAATGAGTTAAAGGAAGCCGTTTTGAAAGAAACCTATAGCCTCTCCCCAATGAAACTCATGGCTTTCGAGAAAGGAAAAGATGAAAAATTCTTACAACAAAACGTCTCTTTCGCAGTAGAACTAGCGGGATTACCGACTCATTACTTTTCCGTCTATTTAGAATCCGAAGAGAAACTTGTCTTGACGGCTTTAGCGAGATTCATCTCTAATAAATTGATAGAGAATTCCCTTTTTTCGGAGAATTCTTTTTCGAATAGAAGGGATAGAACAATAAAGGACTTCATCAATACAGTTATAGGATGGGGTCAGGTAGAGAACCTTATTCTAGTAGACCTATCTAGATCTGTAGAGATACTGTCCCAAGAAATACTTTTCCAAAAAAAGGAAGTGGTCTTGCATGATAGGTACCTTTTGAACTTGCTTTCCTCGTTTCTGACCTGGCCATTCATCGACAAGACAGGAGAAAGAGCTTGGACACCCTGGTCAGAGAAAAAGGGAATTCCAACAGGTTCGGAGTTTGGGTTTCTTTCCCAAGTCTTGCTAAATTACTATTTTGATGACTTAGATCGAGCCTTTAAAGTCAAGTTTCCAAAAATGAAGTACGCTCGCTTTGATTATGAAGTTATAATTCCTATTTATAACCAAAAATATTTTAATGTAAAAATGTTTACAGAGCTAATAGAGGAGTTAGATCTAATAGCAAAAGTTACTATCATAGTACCTGGTGGATTTCCCATTCCATTTGTCGGGGGGGATCTCTTTTTAAATAGAGAAGGCGATATCCAGATCATAACAGAAAGTGAAGGCTAATAAAAAAGAATTGATGATGAGAGTTTTTTTCTCTCTGAGCTTTATCCCTCTCCTTCCGTCTTAGTAATAGGGGTGGGGCTGGAAAATCCCTTCTCGGGATCGCTCGTCACAAGGTAGCTTGGGGGAGACCCCAAGCCGGATTGAATCCTTTTTTTTCCCATTTTTTGGAAAAAAGCTCTTCCTGATTCTTTCTTTGCGCTTACGGTAAGCCGGTTTTTTAGTACACAACACTCGTTGGCGAATAACTTACTTTCCTAACGAGTGTGAGAGCGATGCGCTTTGTCTTTTCGGGAAGATAGTAGGCAGGGATAAGAATGCTTCTTATTAAGAAAGGGCAGAAAAAGGAAGAAAAAGAAATGCTAACTTTGGCGATTGGAAGTGAGAGTCTTTGATCTCGGGCTCATCAATACCGGTTGAGACGGTAGGCGGACGACGAAAAATAGCGTAAATAACAGCAGCGGCATTCTCCCTTGAAATGTAGGAGGTCAGTACTGAAATGTTCAGCCTGTTCAGCAAGTTCACAGCGGGAGCTCCCGAAATCAGAAGGTTTCCACCATTTGGGAATAACGAGTCAGATGCCTACTGGATCCGAATAGGAAATCAAGGATTTCGGAATAGAAACCCGCTATGGGTGAGATATGAGGAGAACCCACAGGTAAGAGATTGGTTAGGTTCGTCAGAAGAAGTTAGCAGACGGATTTCTCGCCTTCGAAGTGATATGAAAAAGAAGTTCCGTGTATTTTTGAGGGAAAACCTCAGCAAAACTATCTTCACTTCAATCAAGTCTTCTGGCTAACTAATAGCGAGAAGAAGCGAGATTACATAAAAACGACCACTTCTCGATCTCAACGTCACCCCTAGCCCTGAGCCTGCCCCTCCTGCTGAGCCCGCCCAGGATATTCCGGACTGGAGTGCCCCCTATCTCCCCCCCACCCCCAAACCACAGGAGATAAGCGAAGAGAAATTGGAAAACCTCCATTTATTATCTAAGGAAGAGCAGGCAGACCTCCACCGCCAATTGGATGATACCATTACGTACTATGAACGTCTGGAAGAGGCACATGATCGCTTGCTTAAACGGCTCTACCCGGATTTCCTAAGGGTGTATTCCTTGGAGGTTCTCCCATTTTATCTGGAGGCGGAGGAACGGGGGGGAAAGAAGTAGAAAAGACCCCGGTAAGGGGGGGGGGGGGGTTGCACAAGTAAGTGAAGGACCCCCGTAGGGCCTTTCTGAAGTGTGGCCCACACACACGGCCAGGGGGGAAAGAAAAGGGAGGGGGGATAAGGAGAGCCTTAGCCCTTAAAATAGAATCGAATTCTAAACCGGCGCGGCGCTGCTGGATGCTTCTGATCAATAGAACAGGAAGAGGAGTCAGCCAAAAAGAAAGACCACCAAAAGTAACGACCACCAAGATACGCGTAGTGATTCGATCTTTTGATCGCCCATTTTTGGAAAACCATTTTTGGGGGCTTCCGCCTTACACACGGAAGATTGGATTTCCTGAATCACGAGTCTTATATACTGTGTTACGATCACCTCATATTGATAAAAAGTCCAGAGAACAATTTGAAATGGAAATCAATAAAAAATTTCTGGTCATAAAAACAGAAACGCATGAATTGCGCAAGAAGTTCTTTCGGTTAAAACGCCGTGCGACTTGGAGGACATAAGACTTCTTGGTCAAGCCAAAAAGATTTCCGACAGAATGCTCCTACCCCACCATGCCTGGCCCTTTACCTTACCTTAAGAAGAAAGAAAAAAAAAAGGGGGGGGGTATGAAGCGTGGGAAACAATGCAAGAAGTGTATGATACAACAGGTAACCTTAAGGAGTGGCGGCAAAGCTCTTGATTGATCAACGCGAGTGAACTGTGCTTAGACGCTTCGTAAAACCGCACCGATCTACGAGAGGAGCTGATGGATGAGTAGGCTTCCCCTTTCGATTCACGGAATGTGATCTGGGACACGATGGGAGTTTGCGTGCCTCGGTAGGAAAGAGATCACCGAAGTATAGCACAAGATCGCCTTTTCTTGCTGCCATGGGGTCGACCTGTAAACAAGGTAAACCCAATGGGAACCAAAAAACGGGGGGGTACCGCATTGGGCAGAAGACGATCCAAAAAGCGAAGGCTCACCCAGCGGAAGGAAGGAGCTTTTGAAGCTTACCTTATTATTAGAGAAAGAAAGGGAAAAGGGGCAACCTTTCTTTCTAATAATAAGAAAGGGGGCGAGATAGGCGACAGGTAGCTTGCTTCCAAGCCGGCCCGGCCGCGAGGAATCAAGAGATCTTTTCCGGTGCTGACTTGGATCTCGGGTGACGGAAAAAGGCGGCCAGAAGCGACGAGCAGTCGCGGTCGAAGCTTGGCTCTAGCCGATAGGCTAGCAGTAAGCTTGGCTACAGCGAAGCGCTTACCAAGCGCGAAGGAAAGGGCCTTCGCCGCTTGAGCCGTATGCGGGGGAACTCGCATGTGCGGTTCTTAGGGGGGGAGAGCTAGTAGGAGCCATCCTATCCCAATAGCGTATATTTGGAGCTCAATATGAAATCCTATTTTCTTGCAAGACCCGTTCGGATAAGGGAAAACTCCAGAGATTGCTTCGAAGTAAGATCCTTGCGTTGACCCTTTCCTGAACCAGAACCGCGGGGGGTGAGAGGAAAAGGGGATCCAAATGCCCCATCAATAAAGTGAGGGCTCTCCGGACCTTCCCCACCCCCTTTCCATTCTTCCTTCCCCTCTCACTCCCCCTTTTTCAATAAAGAAGCCCCGCTACCTAAGGGGCCCCCCTCTGATAAGGAAGGAAACGAAAGAATCTCCATTTTATGACAAATCCGGTCCGATGGCTGTTCTCCACTAACCACAAGGATATAGGGACTCTATATTTCATCTTCGGTGCCATTGCTGGAGTGATGGGCACATGCTTCTCAGTACTGATTCGTATGGAATTAGCACGACCCGGCGATCAAATTCTTGGTGGGAATCATCAACTTTATAATGTTTTAATAACGGCTCACGCTTTTTTAATGATCTTTTTTATGGTTATGCCGGCGATGATAGGTGGATCTGGTAATTGGTCTGTTCCGATTCTGATAGGTGCACCTGACATGGCATTTCCACGATTAAATAATATTTCATTCTGGTTGTTGCCACCAAGTCTCTTGCTCCTATTAAGCTCAGCCCTAGTAGAAGTGGGTAGCGGCACTGGGTGGACGGTCTATCCGCCCTTAAGTGGTATTACCAGCCATTCCGGAGGAGCAGTTGATTCAGCAATTTCCAGTCTTCATCTATCTGGTGTTTCATCCATTTTAGGTTCTATCAATTTTATAACAACTATCTCCAACATGCGTGGACCTGGAATGACTATGCATAGATCACCTCTATTTGTGTGGTCCGTTCTAGTGACAGCATTCCCACTTTTATTATCACTTCCGGTACTGGCAGGGGCAATTACCATGTTATTAACCGATCGAAACTTTAATACAACCTTTTCTGATCCCGCAGGAGGGGGAGACCCCATTTTATACCAGCATCTCTTTTGGTTCTTCGGTCATCCAGAGGTGTATATTCCCATTCTGCCTGGATCCGGTATCATAAGTCATATCGTTTCGACTTTTTCGGGAAAACCGGTCTTCGGGTATCTAGGCATGGTTTATGCCATGATCAGTATAGGTGTTCTTGGATTTCTTGTTTGGGCTCATCATATGTTTACTGTGGGCTTAGACGTTGATACCCGTGCCTACTTCACCGCAGCTACCATGATCATAGCTGTCCCCACTGGAATCAAAATCTTTAGTTGGATCGCTACCATGTGGGGGGGTTCGATACAATACAAAACACCCATGTTATTTGCTGTAGGGTCCATCTTTTTGTTCACCATAGGAGGACTCACAGGAATAGTCCTGGCAAATTCTGGGCTAGACATTGCTCTACATGATACTTATTATGCGGTTGCACATTTCCATTATGTACTCTCTATGGGAGCCGTTTTTGCTTTATTTGCAGGATTTCACTATTGGGTGGGTAAAATCTTTGGTCGGACATACCCTGAAACTTTAGGTCAAATCCATTTTTGGATCACTTTTTTCGGGGTTAATCCGACCCTCTTTCCCATGCATTTCTTAGGGCTTTCGGGTATGCCACGTCGCATTCCAGATTATCCAGATGCTTACGCTGGATGGAATGCCCTTAGCAGTTTTGGCTCTTATATATCCGTAGTTGGGATTCGTCGTTTCTTCGTGGTCGTAACAATCACTTCAAGCAGTGGAAATAACAAAAGATGTGCTCCAAGTCCTTGGGCTGTTGAACAGAATTCAACCACACTGGAATGGATGGTACAAAGTCCTCCAGCTTTTCATACTTTTGGAGAACTTCCAGCTATCAAGGAGACGAAAAGCTATGTGAAGTAAAAGAAGAAAAGGTCGCCGACTGCTACTAAGAACCTAACAGAACTTTTCAAAATGTGGGTTCTAAAACCACTTGTGTAGGTCGGGGTTGAGAATTGGGGGGCCGACGAGGCTAGGGCCCCATTTTCCAGCAATGACCGGTCAAGGTCAATCAAAGTGGGGATTCACAGATGATTCTCAGCATAGAAAAGATCTTCACAAGTCTGATCACCATTTATAGAAGGATTGAACGGCGAATTGATCATCGACTCAAGCACGTATTGCCAGCTTCACATTACAACATGTCTCCTGAAAGGTCAACAAAGGGCGCCTCCCCCCACTGTCTAGGAGTAGAGAAGAGAGCACCTTCACCCGGCAAAGCACTTATTTCCTGCTTGGCCAAGATGTGTTAAACGGAACCTTCTTAAAAAATGTCTCTAAAGGCGGATAATGGGACTACTGGTCTGCTGCTTTGACTTTTTCTTTTTCCAACTACTGTGACGAAAGAAAGCAAAGAAACTCAGCTTCTTGCAGGTCCCAATAAGCGGGTAATTTAGGTCTACTCGTCAAGTAAAGCCTCACTTTTTCAACGAAGACCAGAACCGATTCAATCAATGCGACGTCGTCCCACCAGTCAAAAAGGAAGGAATATTCTGAGGCGGGCAAGGAAGGAAGAGAGCATTACGAATTGCCCTATTTGATCTAGTAAGGGGAAGCATTAACGGCTTTCTCATGTTTCCGATATCGGTTGTGGACTTCCGATATTCTCCGATCCCGTATGCTTTCTCTATCGTGTATGCTTTCTATATGTGTTGATCCGTTAAATGAAGGTAAGGATAGGATAATTGGCTGGTTGGTTTGTTCACACAGGCATGATAGTACTCAACTGCTGCAAACTAGTAAGGATTGTGCCTGCCATCAAATTCGTGCCGCATGGCGGGATTACTCTACACTCTATAAATAGAGGCTCGATAAGCCTTCGAGCTCTAAAAGAAAATCGAAGAATTTTTTGATTAGCACGGTTGATGAACTATGGCTATTGCATAAAGGCTCGCTCAAGTTGGAGAGGAGATAGAGCAGGTAGAGAACGACCTGCGCGACCGCCGGAGACTCTTAAGAGCCTTTTGGAGACACCTGCCCCCGGAGAGCCCTGCCGTCGTAGGAGACCGCATGCGCGCGGCGGAACAGGGAATAAGGGACCTCGAGAGGAGGCTACAAATGCTGCGAAATGAGCAGCAATCGCTCATTGTGCGGGCGATCATCCTCGGTGACCAGAGAGACTAGAAGAAAGAAAAAAGTAGTTACAGTCTCTTCCGTCTACTGGTTTTTCCAATTTCAGGCCTAACCTTTGACTTATTCCAGTTTCGCAAATAATGTAGTTAGCATAATGCTTTTGAAAGAAAGGCATATGTGGTTGTTTATGTAGTTACCAAAATCAAGTAGTTCTAAAATGTTGGGTTGGGTAGCCCTATTAGTTGTTGTGGGTCAATGATGCTCGAGCATGTACTTGTTTTGAGTTCCTATTAATTTAATATAAGTTTTTATGGATTGATCACAGGCGGTTAGAGCAGGCCTTTACTAGATAGGGCAAGCCGTAGATCTAGCTGCTGATAGATGCAGCGGTTATGGAGTTGGATTAGAGCGGTCAGGCCTTACTCCATTCGCTTTGCTCGATATAATAAGGTTTAAGAATTCCTACGTGCCTTTGAGTAGCTAGTAGTTCAATAGCGGTCGAGAGGACAGGACGCAACAAAGAAATAGTTGGACCTCAGTTCTTTGTTCTTGTCCGCAGGTTATGTACTTAATAGGCTGTTAGGAGGACAGGTCCCCGGTTATCCTTATCCGTATCGGTCTTTCCGGGCTAACTATTTCAAAGATGAACTTTTTCCCCTGCTGGGCTTTGGCTTTCTTCTTTCTTAATGGCAGGCCAAGCGGCCAAGTCCCGTGCTTTCGGAATCCTTTCTTTTAGGAATTTCCACGTG